AGCGGTTCGTTCAGAAATGAAAAATTTGACTTGTCTGTTAAATAAAATTCTAGGGGAGGATATACTAGTGAATATAGGTAAAATAAAACGGTTTATTGATATTGTATTTGATAAATAGCAATACAATGGGTTTTTTCCGATCCTGATTGAAATCATGACGAAATTCATTTGATTGATACACGTACCTACTAATTTAACAGAGACCCAACATATTTCATTGAATGATTGATAAAAAAATTTGGCGCAGCCTCTGAACTAAATTATTGGCGGAAAAAATGCTATAGAATCGTGAAAGATGGAAAGATCCTCCGTATCGAGTCATCCCATTCCATTATATTGACAATTTTAAAAAATTGTGCATACTATCAGCATAGTATCATGGCGGTCGTTCAAGTATGGTATGCCCCCATCGTCTAGCGGTCCAGGACATCTCTCTTTCAAGGAGGCAGCGGGGATTCGACTTCCCCTGGGGGTAGGGTACTACGAAAGGAAGTTGATCATGGATTATCAATAAGCCTGGAATTTATTCTTCCTGGGTCGATGCCCGAGCGGTTAATGGGGACGGACTGTAAATTCGTTGGCAATATGTCTACGCTGGTTCAAATCCAGCTCGGCCCAAAAATTCGCCGATCTACCACTAAATGGTATCATATAACCCTTTTTGTGCTCTCCAGAAATGCCCGACCCCCCAATCTATTTTTTCTCTGCTATATCTATAGCACTATTTATTTACTCTATTTTTCCAACAAATTAGGGTCTTGATAATGATCTAGATTCATATTAGGATCTGTAAGTATAAAATACAATCAAAGGAAAGGGATAAACAAAAAACCCTTTTCATTGAAAGAGTAATTATCCCATTTATTTGGCAATAACGAAAGGATTACTAGTAATCCAGGCCGGTCTCACTAAGCGCGTACCCATATGGGTATCATATATATCACTCGCGGCTCTGTTACAACACGCTAATTTGAATCTAAATTCAAAATGGAAGGGGTTAGAGAATAAAATTATAAAAATATGTATACATAATACATAATTTTATTATGGTATGTACTTGGGATTGTAGTTCAATTGGTCAGAGCACCGCCCTGTCAAGGCGGAAGCTGCGGGTTCGAGCCCCGTCAGTCCCGACGGATCCAATAAAAAAATATATCAACTCCGCTCTATATTTTTTGTGAAAGTAAGTCGAATTTCATTCCCAACGGGAATCCCTCTTCTTTATTTTTATTTTTTTATTTCGCATTTATCATCAATCGGGGAATTTCCATTTCTTTGACTAGTACTGATTCGATTGATGGGCGATAGACATATGTGGATTAGGACAATTAGACAATTGTCGGTAGGATCAGATTCAGGATTCCAAGAGATACCATACTGTACTGGGTACGGCTTTTTCGATTACTGCTACTCTGTCGAATAGAATAGAGTACTGTATGTTTCCCGGAAGTACATATATAAATGGAATTTGCACGATATAAAATAACTTTAAGATAGTTATTGTAATAGAAGACTTTCAGGGATCGCTTTTTTATTTTTTATTAGGTTTTTATTTTTTATTAGGGGAGCGCCATTTTTTTATTAAGGGGTCTCCTTGAAAGAACCAACTTTATTTATTTTTATATAAAAATAAATAAAATAGTTAGTTAATTTGATGGAATATTAGATTTTTTATACTGAAACTTGTACTCGTCTTTATCATCCCTCTTTTGTTTTCCAAGGAGGTTAGATTCGATCAGTAAAAAAAGAAGTTTCGAACTTAACTCCTTCCCTTTTTTTTATTTATCTTCTATTGTTTGTTGGGGGTTGTTTAGAATCAAGGGTAAGTGTAAGGGCAGTTCAATGATACTTCATCAGATGGTTGGTCAGTAGGTTATATAAAAGAAAGAATAAAAAAGAGTGATAAATAAAACAGAAAGGGATTCTTGCTTGGATCAGGAATAAAATTTGGAGTTCGGTATGGATAAAAGATCTTCCTATGTTATACTATTCAATTCTTGACGATGAGTTGATTTGATAGTGCAGATATTGTTATTCATGATATTGATCCGATTCAATATCATCGAGATGTAATTCATCCTATTGAATTTACAAGCGAAAGATTTATTATCTCTATGGGATTAACTCCCGAGTTATTGCGAATTAAAGAAAAACGAAACAATGAGATTATGGAAGTAAATATTCTCGCATTTATTGCTACTGCACTGTTTATTCTAGTTCCTACCGCTTTTTTACTTATAATATACGTAAAAACAGTCAGCCAAGGTGATTAATTTGAATTAAACTTGCCTTTTTAGTTCTTATCAATAATTGAAGAGAAGAAAGGTATTCCAATTTCGCGTCTTAAATGAACTGGGCAGACTAGAATTCGCCGTATTCTATGAAATATGATAGTATGGTAGAAAGAAATATCTGAATCTTTCTACCATACTATCTACGACTATTATCGTAGTGTATATAAGGTGTATTGTAATCCGGGTTAATTTAATAGAGATCAATCTGCAATAGTATCGTTAGATTTCTATATATCGGTATATCTATATATCGGTATATATATGGATATCAATTACATCTTATATATAATGTATATAGTGCCCCCAATTCTATTTCTTTGCTTTATACATCTGTCTTGTATTTAATTTGTGTTGATTTCCAATCAATTTGAAATAATCGAAAGGCGACCCGTACTATTCTAATTCCCGGATTGCTGATTATTTTCAATATGAATCCCGATCAAAAGAATCAAGGGCCTCTTTGATGGTATAATAAAAGAAAATTAAAGTAATATTTTTATTAGCATTCTGACGAAGAAGTCATTGATCAATCAGTTGACAGATGATCTATGGAAACTTCTTCGAATTTCAAAAAAAAAAAAAGGGGGGGGTAGGGGATTAGTAAACTTCTTTTAACGTTTGAACAGTGAGTTCAATAAAACAAGTACAACATAAATAAAATTTCCAAAATATTAAAACAAACGGGAAGTGCGCAATATGTGACTCGCCCAAGACAAGACACTTTTTTAGTCTTTGTAGTATCTCGTTAAAGAACTACTATATCCGTGGTGTTTCCCATAGAAAATGTGTATCTACGTAATGTAATAACACAACTATTTTTTCTTTGAATAATAAAAAAGTAAAATAAAAAAAGTTCAACTCTTCCTCACGGTCCATATCTAATTTTAGTAAGAGTTGGTTCATCGCAATAGAAAATTGATCAAGAATTCAGTTGGAATAAATTTACTACCATTATTTATTTATTTTACTTAAAGTATTCTTTTTACTTTCGAAATACAAACACGGAAATAATTGAAATATTTCTTTAATTGAAAGAATCTTCTTAATATATTAATATATATTATTCAGAAACTATATTACTACTCTAAAACCCAAGAAAATTTGGAAATGCAGATTTTTTTTATTTTTTTTATTTCTATTTCAATTTAAAAATTGAATTTTAAATTGAAATAGTGTTGAAATAGTGAAATTTCAACTAAAAAAAGCTTTTCAGACCAGAATGATTTATAAAAAAATCGATACAGTTTAATTTCTAAACTCAATTACATTTAGTAATACTTCTAGAGTCCACTTCTTCCCCATACTACGAGTGAAAGGGAAAATGTAAAGACTACCATTAAAGCAGCCCAAGCGAGATTTACTATATCCATGTGAATTATGTCCCCTATCTCTATAAACGGAATTCTTGAATTATTGTTCACTAAATAAATAATAGTGGAATCACTGGCGCAGAGTCAAAAATTCTGACCTAAGATCGTTGATGAAACAATCCAATAAATCCAACTCTAACTTATAAGGGGTCTTATAAGAGTTCTAGTATAATCATAAAAGATTAAGCACAAGAAAAATATGCGGAGATCCCCTTGGAAGTATCAAAGAAATGCTACTAGTATGTAGAAATAATAAAAATAGATTCTTTCTTTTGTTGTCCTTCATTAAATGAAATAAAAAGTATAAAAAATAGAAGAAAGGTAGATCACTACCTAGCCCGTACCCTAACCCTATTTCTTTCCCATTTTGTTTTGATCTAATCCTTAACGTCTCCTTATTGGCTCTATGAAATAATCGGAGGACGCCCTATTATGTTCTTGACTAGAGGTTAACGAAAAAAGAAAACAGGTATATATATTAAGTATTAAGAAGTATTAAGTAAAAGCGAAGTACTCAAAGACTTTGATGAATATGTATACAAAGTATCTTTTGGCCTTTCCGCAACTAAAAACGGAATTCGATTTCCGTCCTGCTATCCAATCAAATTACAAACCTGGCCCGTAGACGTAGACAGTCCATTAGTAATGGAAGGACTATCAAGATTTATCAGCTTCCGCCGGAAAAATTTTCCAAATTATATCAGCAAACCCGAAGGGGGTAGGTCAATTCTTTTGGTGATTAGGCGACACCCGGATTTGAACTGGGGAAAAAGGATTTGCAGTCCCCCGCCTTACCGCTCGGCCATGCCGCCAAAACCAAATCAAAATCTATGAAAAAAATCTCCCCTTGTCTTCTTATTTATTGTACCGCACTTGTATTTTGAATCTTAATCCCGTTTTTATTAATTCCTTTTCTAAAAGAAAGATTTTTTTTTTTGTTTGGGTTGGATCCATCCCTTCGATTGATTGTATAGTATCTTAAAACCACACAACCCCTAAAAATTTCCCTTACTTTTTCTAGTGAAAAAAAATTGAGTTTTCGGTCATAAAAGAAAAAATTCAGAACAAACTGGAACCGTTAACTATTAATTCATGAATGATTCGTAAATTTCAATCTCAAATTGCGTTTCCTTAATGATATAAGAAAATCAAAATTGATACAATCAGTATTGGCAGTATTGGTTTTTTTATTGAAAAAAAGTCCTTCGCAATTTCAATTAATTATAATAGCAATTCCGGGTATATATAAATCCCAGAACATAAATTGGTACACAATATTATCTAATCGGGTAATTTATCTGTATACGATGTCCATAAGTAATTTTCGGGAAATTCT